AAAAAGAATATCTCTATTTTCCGATGAAATATGAAGATCAAGACTAGAGCTTCGTGGAAAAGCCCTTTATCGGATTTGAACCGATGACTTACGCCTTACCATGGCGTTACTCTACCACTGAGTTAAAAGGGCCTATTTTCTTCAATTCATGAAGAGGCGACTAATCGCTATGAGTCTACTGCATGTACCTGTATATATACACCATATGTACATATATACATGTGTAAATAGGAGCTCGTTCAAGAACAGGCAATTTGATTTAACTAGGAAGTTCTAGGTGAAATGATTACTTTATTTCTATTTGATAAATATCAATGCACTGAATTGTTTCACCCCAAAAGGCTTTGCTTTTATTGACCCATTAATTTGGGGGAGATTCACTTGATTGATACATGGACCAACCCGACATAGATCCAACAAATTTCATCGAATCATTCATCACATGGTTCGACTCGTACACTGAACCGAATTCTTATCGAAAAAAAAAATAATATTTTGATGACTTTTACTTGTCGATCCCTCCCCAGATTTATGATTTCTACATCACTTTTTGCATCAATCAAAAAAATTCTATCATTTCTGAATTTCCTGGTTTAGTGAGGCATATCTCATCTTAACGATGAGCAAATCAATGAGTGAAAATTGAAGAAGTGAAATGGGGTTTGACCTCTTTTTCTGTCGGACAAAATCCTCGCTGAGGGAGTCCTATATTTCGTCATATGTGTTATATCATGTGTTATATGTTATATCATGTGTTATATATATAACATATATATATAACACATGATGGTTCGCGAATGAACAACCCAAAATTCTATGGAATTGCGGAAGCACGACACAAAAGATTCTATTGACAATTCCAAAAAACTGCTCATACTATGAGCATAGTATGATGTCGATCGAGCAAGGTATGCCCCTATCGTCTAGCGGTTCAGGACACCTCTCTTTCAAGGAGGCAACGGGGATTCGACTTCCCCTGGGGGTGGGGTACTACGAGGGGAAGTTGATCGTGGATTATCAATAAGCCTAGAATTGATTCTTCCTGGGTCGATGCCCGAGCGGTTAATGGGGACGGACTGTAAATTCGTTGGCAATATGTCTACGCTGGTTCAAATCCAGCTCGGCCCAATAATTCGCCGATCCACGAGGATGATATAACCAATTTATTCTTCAGAAAAGCCCTATCTGATATAGGGGAATAAATATAGATAGTCGGTCTTTCTACTATACCCCTATTCCTTTGTTCATTTGTTCCCGCACGTTATCAATCGATGCGGCAATAATCACTGGGTTACTAGTAATCCGTCTCACTCTCACGATAGTTCAGTTCATGTCCATATGAAGATATGTATCTCAATCTCACTCGCGTTTTTGTTAAAACACAGCAATTCTAAATAAAAAATAGAAAGAAATTCTAAGAAATATGTATGCTGTATAACTTATTTACAGGGATTGTAGTTCAATCGGTCAGAGCACCGCCCTGTCAAGGCGGAAGCTGCGGGTTCGAGCCCCGTCAGTCCCGGCCTGGAATCCGATGAATCCATCAATTCATCTCTCCATTTTCCATTTTCTGTGAAGGGGAGGGAGAAGAGGCATAATTTGATTCTAAGTGGCGGACCCTATTTCTTTCGTTTTTTGTTTCGCATTTCTCATCGGACAAATGAAGTAATTGAAATTACTTCAACCAGTACCACTTGATGAAAGAGAGATATATGTGGATTGAGGATTGAGCGGCGGTAGCACCTTATTCAGGATTCCAAGAGAGACTATACTGGTTTGGCCTTTTCAATTGCTCCTGATCAATCGAATGAAATAGAGTACCCATATGTTTTCCGGCAACACATACACAAACAAATTGTACTCGTTTTTTGTTATAATACATAATGAACTTCATTTTCATATACTTATCTCGGCAGCGACAGAGTACTTTTCAGATGAAACCTATCCCGCCCTACCTTTTTTTGAACTCCGATTTTGTGCAACCTCAATTAGGAATTAAAAACAATTGATCTATATTATTTGCATTGTATACTTTATTTTATTTTTGATGTATGTGTCTCAGTTCCAACCCAAGGAAAGAGGATGCTGATCAAAAGGATCAAACAAGGATCTGCCCCCTTTCTTTCTAGGGAGAAGGGTTAAATAGTCTTTTTTTCTTCGTTTTTTACTTTACCCGTCGAAAAAAGAATAAAATCAATAAATAAAATAATGAATTTATTGGACTATTAGATCTTTTTTTTTATCGGGACCAATCTTTATTGCACTTCTCTGTCTTCCAAGAAGATTAGATCATCACAAAAATTTCGCTTAGAACTTAATTCATTTCTTTTTCTGTTTCACTCCGAATCTATCTACTGTTTGGATCTTTGACCAATGTAAGACCGGCCATCGAATACCTCATCAGATGATTGTATAAGGAAGATGGTAGGTTATAGAAAAGAAAGAGTAGAAATGAGAAATTCCATGGGATTCCCGATCCAATCAAGAATCCCTTTTTGGATTAGACATGGATAAAAGATCTTCCTATGTTATACTATTCAATTCTCGACAATGAATCCCTTTTAATAGGTTAGATATTGTTATTCATGATTTTGATCCCATTCAATATCATCAGGATGCACTTCATTCCATGGAATTTTCATAAGAAAAACTAAGTTTTTCTATGGGATTAGATCCCGAATTATTGCGAAGCAAAAAACGATGAGATTATGGAAGTCAATATTGTTGCTTTTATTGCTACTGCGTTGTTCATTCTAGTTCCTACTGCTTTTTTACTTATCATTTACGTAAAAACAGTCAGTCAAAATGATTAATTTGAACGAGGTTTGACTTATTTGTTTAGTTCTTATCGATGATTGAAGAAATGAAAGGGATTGCAATCCCAAGTCTTAAATGAAATGCGTGGATTGCAGTCAGCAGTATATGGGATGAGATGGTATGGTAGAAAGAACTATATGAACCTTTCTACCATATTATCTATTCTTACTAGAAGGGTGTATAAATATATGTGCTTTATACGTATTCATTTACAAATTTACGTATGGTTGATCTATTTAGATGTAAATAGTACTCCAATTCTATTTCTTCGATCTATCCATTTCGATAGATTCCGATCGATCTGAAATAATCGAGGGTCAACTCTTCTAATTCCTAGGAATCTAAAAAAAGTAAGTGCCGCGGATCGCCCAATGTCAGCAAGATTTTCTTAGATTATGTGTAGTACCTCTTTTCTTTGGACAACCACTATGTCTCTTCCAGTGGAAAATACATCTTCACTTTATAGCAGAAGGACTTCCCCCTTCCTTTGTTTGAGCAGTAAGGGGGGAAACAAATAAAAAAGGGGGATTGGTTGCTCCTCCTTGTAATTAATATCCATAATTCTGGTAAGAGTTGGTTTATCGAAATAGAATATTTAGGAGGAATTCGATTGGAAATTATATCCATTTCCTATCGTGTGTATTTCAGCTTGGAAATACGAAGATGGGAAACAAATCATTGAAATCTTTGTTTGATTGAAAGATTCTTATTCATATATTACCGGATTCTGGTAGAATTTTGGAAATGAAGATTCTTTTCGATTTTTAGCTTCGCAGAAAACGATCTAGTAAACAATTGATACAATTCGATTACTCAATTCAAGTTAGTAGTACCCCTAGAGTCCACTTCTTCCCCATACTACAAGTGAAAGGGAAAATGTAAAGACTACCATCAAAGCAGCCCACGCGAGACTTACTATATCCATGTGAATTATGTCCCCTATCTCTATGAATATGAAAAAATGAATATGAAAAAAAAGAATTCCATTATTGATCATTAATAATAGTGGAATCAACGGTGCAGGGTCAAAGCGGGATTCTGGCCCAATGCTATTGATAAATAAATTCAATGAATACACTCGTAACAATTTTCTATCTAATTTTTGGTAGAATCGGGAAGTATTAATCACAAGCAAAATACACAGTTACCCCTTGAGACTTTCAAGAGAATCTCGTTAATGGAACATGTTAGGAATAGTAAGACCTATTCTTTTTACCTTCCATAAGAAAAAGGAAAAAATAGATACTATCAAGATAGAATCTATCATATATCTCTATCTCACATCTAAACCTTACTCTTTCTTTCTCTGTGAAACACTAGGGAGACACCCTATTACATTCTTGGCGGGATTACCAAAAAGAAAGAATTCTTTCTTTTTCAACTTTCTTATACTTATATAAGTATTATATAAGAGTCAATCGCCCATCCACTATGGATTGAATGATTTTATAAAAGTCAATCACCAATCCAATATGGATTGAATGCCCCTAAGCGCTCGTAGACTCTTGTGATTCCGGATCCAAAGCATTTTCATCCCTTTTCACAACTCCTAATTGGATTCCCCTTCAGTCAATCCAATTGAATTCAAGCCTCAGTCAGTAGGCACTATAACTTAGGGTAGGTAATTGGGAATTATTGATAGTCCTTCCTATAATCAGTCCCTCCTTGGCTTGGATCCTGGGAGCAAGAATTTACAATCCTTTAGAACTTTCCCTTGGATCCTCGGATTTCCGGTCCCCGACTTTCGTAGTTCTTAATCTCACAATAGAATCTTACGGTTGATTCGACTGAAAAATCAAATCAATCGTAAGATTCTATCAGTAATCAGTAATAAGTGAGGTTTCTTTTCTTTATTCATATTGGTGCCGGCCGGTCCGGTTTGGGCCACACCCAGATTTTGCAAGAAATAATGGAATTTAGAGAATCCCCCACCCTGGATTTTTAAATCCAAGTATCCATAGCCCTAGCCTTTAACCTATGCTTACACTGGGTAAGCGTTTGGCGAATTCTATTAGGAGGATAAGGGATTTCAAGTCTTTTGTTGATCAGGCGACACCCGGATTTGAACTGGGGATAAAGGGATTTGCAGTCCCCCGCCTTACCACTCGGCCATGCCGCCAAAAGGATACAAAATCAATATAGAAAATAGTCTTTTGGATTACCGAATCCTTTCTTTTTCTTTA